AAGTTTTATTCTTGCTTTTTCGTTCACTTTTTGTTTGTTCTATATGTAAGTTTGTGCGTGTGGGTTTATGTTAATTTCTAAATGGATTTGGCGGTTAAATTTTATTCTCATTAGTTATTATTGATTAATCAAGTATTCTTGTATTTAGCAATACGTATTTAGCTTCGGTTAAATTTTGTGCCAGCAGCCGCGGTTATACTTTGGGGGCATGTGAATGTGTTCAGCAAATGGTAGTTTTATGTCTATTTTTGTTGATTTGATTGTAATAATTTTTAGGTGAAATTTTTATTGTTTTGTTTATCTTTTTTGTAATTGTAGACTATGAAATTTTGGTTGTAAACTAGGATTAGATACCCTATTATTTTGGAATGTTAATTTTTGGTGCTTGAGTAGTATTAGTTATGTTCTTGAAACTTAAAGAATTTGGCGGTATTTCATTCTGTCCAGAGGAATCTGTCTCGTTATCGATAGTCCACGTTGGACCTTACTTATGTTTTGATTGGTTTGTATACCGCCGTTTATTGATTATCTTTTTAGAGTCGTTTAATTTTCTTGTTTCTTTATTTTGATTTATTTCAGGTCAAGGTGCAGCTTTATTTCTAAGTGGTAAGATGGATTACATTGTTATTTGTTTATGGATTATTGGTTTTAATATTGATATGAAATTGGATTTGGTTGTAATAATTTGTAGATTGTTATTATGATAATTGGTTCTGGAATATGTACACATCGCCCGTCGCTCTCGTTTAATGTTTGTTAATGAGATAAGTCGTAACAAAGTGGTTGTACCGGAAGGTGCAGCTGGATTGATTATCAGATCATTTCTGTTAGTTGAGTTTTCATTTACGCTGAATTATTATGTCGTGCGATTCGACATGATCTGATTATTGTTGATTATTTTGTTATTTGTTGAGTTTGTTTAAAAGTGCTTTATTGAAGAATCATTTTGTTGTTGTATTTTTTTGATTTAATTGTTTTTACTATAGGTTATTTGTACTGTGAGGGGTTATGTTTTAATATTTTTTTAAAAGCTGATTTTGTTTGTTGTACCTTGTGTATCAGGGTTCATTGAATTTTATTATTTATTTTTATTTCCCGATTTTAAAGGAGTTAATTGCTTATGTTAGTTACTGTTTCATTAGTATTAATAATAGGTGGTTGGTAGTGAAATGTTATTCGTCTTTAGTGGTTTCTGGTTTTTCAAGAAATGAATTTAATTCATACATCTTATTTAATTTCTGTTGTTTTTTTATTTTCTTTTATTTGATGTTAAGATTTAGGGGGATTAGCTCCTTTTTTTATTTTTATAATTTATTTGGTTTATTTAGTTTTGTGGATTTTATAGTGATTTTCTATTTGATTATGTTAAAATTTTATTTATTCTTTTTTTGATTTTTTTCTATTTAATTTATTTATTGAAGTGTTTTTGTTATCTTGGGTTTATAATGGTAATGATTGTGTAATTAGTAAATTGTTTGTTTTATTTTATGGCCTATAAGGTGTTAATTACTTTTTAGGAATTAGGCAAAGCTTTCGTGTCCGCCTGTTTAACAAAAACATCTTTTCTTGTTAGTTTTTGAAGTATGGCCTGCCCACTGACTATTAGGTAGATGAAGGGCCGCGGTATTTTGACCGTGCAAAGGTAGCATAATCATTAGTTCTTTAATTGTGATCTGGTATGAATGGCTTGACGAGATACGAGCTGTCTTAGGGGTATTGTTTGTTGAATTTGGTTTTTGAGTTAAAATTCTTAAATGTTTTTATGGGACGAGAAGACCCTATAGAGTTTGACATTTATCTTATTTGTATTATTGTTTGTTTGGAAAGTTTTAAGTAGGAGGAATGTTTTGTTGGGGTGATGGGAAGAATATTTATTAACTCTTCTTTGTTTTTATATATTTATGTATATTTGTTTTGATCCATTTATTTTGATTATAAGATTAAATTACCTTAGGGATAACAGCGTTATCTTCCTTGAGAGTTCTTATTGGCGGGGAGGTTTGCGACCTCGATGTTGGATTAAGGTTAATTTTTGGTGCAGGAGCTGAAATGATTGGGTCTGTTCGACCTTTAAAATCTTACATGATCTGAGTTCAGACCGGCGTGAGCCAGGTTGGTTTCTATCTATAATATTGTTTTATATCTTAGTACGAGAGGACCGGATATTTGGAATAATTTCTGTTAATTATGATTTTTATTAATTTGGTGCTATTTTGGCAGATAAGTGCATTGGATTTAGAATCTATTAATGTAAAATTTTATTTTACAAGTAGTATATGCTTGGTCTTTTTTTTCTTGTTGTTATTTTCTTGTTGTTAATGATTTTTGTTATGGTTGGGGTAGCTTTTCTTACTTTATTGGAGCGTAGGGTGTTAGGTTATGTTCATATTCGTAAAGGTCCTAATAAGGTTGGGTTTATTGGCATTCTTCAGCCTTTTAGAGATGCTATTAAATTATTTTCTAGGGAGCAGTATTTTCCTATTGTTTCTAATTATTTAGTTTATTATTTTTCTCCTATTTTTGGTTTTTTTCTTTCTTTGTTGGTTTGGTTGTTGGTTCCTTATTTAAGTGGTCTTTTTTCATTTGAGTTAGGTTTATTATTTTTTTTGGCTTGTACTAGATTAGGTGTTTATACCGTTATGATTGCTGGGTGGTCATCCAATTCTGGTTATTCTTTATTAGGGGGACTTCGTGCTTTGGCTCAGACCATTTCTTATGAGGTAAGATTGGCTTTTATTTTGTTGTCTTTTGTTGTTTTGATTTGTAGTTATAATTTGGTTTATTTTTATTTTTTTCAGGTTTATTTGTGATTAATTTTTATTTCGCTTCCTTTGTCATTTATTTGATTTATTTCTTGCTTGGCTGAGACTAATCGTACTCCTTTTGATTTTGCTGAGGGTGAGTCTGAGCTGGTTTCTGGGTTTAATGTTGAGTATGGTGGTGGAGGATTTGCTTTAATTTTTTTGGCTGAATATGCTAGTATTCTATTTATGAGTTTATTGTTTTGTATTATTTTTCTGGGCAGAGATCTTTATTCATTTTTTTTTTATATCAGGCTTGTTTTTATTTCTTTTTTGTTTATTTGGGTTCGTGGTACCGTGCCTCGTTTTCGTTATGATAAGTTAATGTATTTGGCTTGGAGGAGTTTTTTACCTCTTTCATTAAATTATCTTTTGTTTTTTGTTGGTGTTAAGTGTTTTATTTTTTCTTTATTGTAGTGAATTAATTTGAGTATATTAAGTTAATAGAAGATTTAAACTTCTTTCATAATGTTTTCAAGACATTAGGCTTGTGTCTGTAGCTTTTTAACTTTTAATTTGTTATTTTGTCTCATATTTTTGTTATTATTGGATTTATTACATAGTATATGAAGTATATTGTTGTTAGGATTTGTCCTGTTAAGACGTATGGGTCTTCTACTGGTCGTGCTCCAATTCATGTTAGTAGAATTACAGTGTTTGTTATTAATCAGAATATAATTTGATTAATTGGGTAGAATTGTGTTCCTCGGAATTTTGATTTGTTTGTGGGTATAATAAATAGGATTGCAATTGATATGGCTAGGGCAATTACTCCTCCTAGTTTATTTGGGATTGATCGTAAGATTGCGTATGCGAATAGGAAGTATCATTCTGGTTGAATATGTACAGGTGTTACTAGTGGATTAGCTGGGGTAAAGTTGTCTGGGTCTCTTAGAATGTAAGGTTCTTTTAAGGTTAATAGTGTTAATATTATGATGGCGATTGCGAAACCTGCAATATCTTTTACTGTAAAATATGGGTGGAATGGGATTTTGTCTGTGTTTTTATTTAATCCTAGCGGATTGTTTGATCCAGTTTGGTGAAGGAAAATTAAGTGGATTAGTACTATTGCTGCAATTACAAATGGTAATAGGAAGTGTAATGCGAAGAATCGTGTTAATGTAGCATTATCTACTGCGAAACCACCTCATACTCATTCAACAATTTCTTTTCCTATGTATGGGATCGCTGATAGGAGGTTTGTAATTACTGTTGCACCTCAGAATGATATTTGTCCTCAGGGTAGCACATATCCTATGAATGCTGTGGCTATAGTTAGGAATAGGATTACTACACCTACTGATCATGTGTGTGTGAAGTTGTATGATCCGTAATATATATTTCGTCCTGTATGAAGGTAAATACATACGAAGAATAGGGAGGCTCCGTTGGCATGTAAGGTTCGTAGTAGTCATCCATAATTTACGTCTCGGCAAATGTGTCTTACTCTGCTGAATGCGGAGTCGATGTTTGGGCAGTAATGTATGGCTAGGAATAGTCCGGTGATGATTTGTGCAATTAAGCAGATTCCTAGTAGGGATCCAAAGTTTCATCATGCTCTAATTGTTGAAGGGGTTGGGAGGTCTACTAGTGCATCATTTACAATTTTGAATAGGGGGTGTTTATTTCGTGTGGGTTTGTTCATTAATTTGTGTGTCGTAGTGGTCCTCTTGATACATTAATGATGTTGACGACTACAATTAAGGTTAGTAGTATATAAATAACTATAATTATTGTTATGGTCCCTATTATTTGGTTATATATAACAGTTGTTGTGGTTATGACTTCATTTTCTATTATTGTGTTGTGTATATTTATTTCCTTATTGTTAATTATTGTTGGTATTAGGTAAGTTATAGTTGGTACAGTGATTAGTATGATTATTAATATTTTATTTGATGGTGAGAATATTTCGTTTGATGCTAGTCTTGTTATGTATATGAATAGTACTAACATACCTCCAATTATAATTATGAATAAGATATATGAAAATCAGAATCTTCTGTATATTGTTCCTCTGATTAATCTTACTAGAATTGTTTGTATTAGTAATATTAGTCCTATGGCTATAGGGTGTTTTATTTGTGTGAATAGTATGCTTGTTATTGTTCTTGTTGATATAAATAGTTTTGTTATATCAGGGGGTATTTTATTTAAAATGTTAGTTTTGGGGATTAATGAAATGGTGTATTGCCTTTCCTCTGAAGTTTTAAAAGGTTGTTCCTTATTTTTGGTTTACAAGACCAATATTTTTGTTAAATTATTAAAACTTATTTAATGCCAATGTGATTATATTTTTTTGTTTCTTATTTTTGTGGTATTTGGGCCTTTTCCTCTAGTCGTAAGCACTTACTAATTACTTTGTTGAGATTAGAGTTTGTTGTTTTAGTTCTTTATTTTTCTATTTATTTTTATTTGTGTAGGTTTAATTATAGTTTATTTTTCGTGGTTTATTTTTTGGTTTTTTCTGTTTGTGAAGGTTCGTTGGGTTTATCTATCTTAGTTTCTATAATTCGTAGTCATGGTAATGATTATTTTCAATCATATAGTGTTCTTCAATGTTAAGGTTTCTTTGTTTTTTGGTTTTTTTAACCCCTTTGTGTTTTTTTTCTTGGCTTTGGTGATTGATTTGTTCTTTATTGTTTTTTATTTCTTTTGTCTTTTTATTTTTTTTCCCTTATTTTTTTTGTTGGGGGGGTTTGGGTTATTTTTTTGGTTGTGATATAATTTCTTATGGTTTAATTCTTCTTAGTTTATGGATTTGTGTTCTTATGGTTTTAGCCAGAGAGTCTATTTTTCGTTTAAAATATTTTTCTGGGTTTTTTCTGTTTGTTGTTATTTTTCTTACTATTCTTTTGTATTGTACTTTTAGAAGTGTTGGTTTACTTTCTTTTTATATTTTTTTTGAGAGTAGATTAATTCCTACTTTATTTTTGATTCTGGGTTGGGGATATCAACCTGAACGGGTTCAAGCTGGTATTTATTTGTTGTTTTATACTTTGCTTGCTTCTCTTCCTTTATTGGTTGGTATTTTGTTTGTTTATAATTCTTTAGGTTCGTTGTGTTTATTTTTATTGAATGGTAATAGTTCTTTGGTCAGTGGTTTGTTTTATGTTTGTATAATTTTTGCTTTTTTGGTGAGGATGCCTATGTTTATAGTTCATTTATGGCTTCCTAGGGCGCACGTTGAGGCTCCTGTCTCTGGTTCTATGATTTTGGCTGGTATTTTGTTGAAGTTAGGTGGTTATGGTCTTCTTCGTGTTTTTCCTGTATTATTTAAGTTTGGGTTTAGGTTTGGTGTTGTTTGGGTGGCTTTAAGTTTGGTTGGAGGTCTTTTTGTTAGCTTGTTTTGTATACGGCAAACTGATTTGAAGTCATTAATTGCTTATTCTTCTGTAGCTCATATGAGCATGGTTATTGGTGGTATTATAACGTTGAGTTATTGGGGGGTTTGTAGATCTTTTGCTTTGATGGTAGCTCATGGTTTGTGTTCTTCTGGTCTTTTTTGTCTTTCTAATATTTCTTATGAGCGTTTTAGTAGACGAAGTCTTTTGATTAATAAGGGTTTGATGAATTTGATGCCTAGAATGGCTATATGATGGTTTTTGTTAAGAGCTTGTAATATAGCGGCGCCTCCTTCTTTAAACCTTCTTGGTGAGATTGGTTTATTGAGTAGTTTGGTTTCTTGATCTTGGTGTCTTATGTTTGTTTTGATTTTTTTGTCTTTTTTTAGTGCTGCATATACTCTTTATTTGTATTCTTATAGTCAGCATGGGTCTATTTATTCTGGTGTTTATTCATGTTCATTAGGTTATTCTCGTGAATTTTTATTATTGTTTCTTCATTGGTTTCCGTTAAATTTGATTATTTTGAAGGCGGATGTTGCTGTTTTTTGAATTTAGTTAAATCTAAATAGTTTAAGGTTAAAATATTGGTTTGTGGTGCCGATGATATAGGTGTTATTTTAGATTTATGTCTATTTGTTTTGTTAGATTTATTTTTCTTTTTCTTATAGGTTGGTCTTGTTGTGTTTTGGGTTCATATTTTATTGTAAGTGATTTGGTTTATTTTATTGATTGGAATATTATTACGTTAAATGGTAGATCAATTATTATGACTTTCTTGTTTGATTGAATATCTTTGTTGTTTATGGGTTTTGTTTTTATTATTTCTTCCTTGGTTATTCTTTATAGTGATGATTATATGTTTGGTGATTTAAATATTGTTCGTTTTATTATATTGGTTTTAATGTTTGTTATTTCTATGATATTTTTGATTATTAGTCCTAACATTATTAGTATTTTGTTAGGATGGGATGGCTTGGGTTTGGTCTCTTATTTGTTGGTAATTTATTATCAGAATACTCGGTCTTACGGTGCTGGTATGTTGACTGTTTTATCTAATCGTATTGGTGATGTTGCTTTGTTGATGGTTATCGCTTGAATAATTAATTTTGGTAGTTGAAGTTTTATTTATTATTTGGAGTTTTTGTCGGGTTCTTTTGAGATAGAATTGGTTTCTTTTTTGGTCGTTTTGGCTGCTATAACTAGGAGTGCTCAAATTCCATTTTCTTCTTGGTTGCCTGCAGCAATGGCTGCTCCTACACCTGTATCTGCTTTGGTGCATTCTTCTACTTTGGTTACTGCGGGTGTTTATTTATTGATTCGGTTTAGTCCCTCTTTTGGTAGTTTGTTAAATGTTATTTTGCTTTTGGTTTCAGGTTTGACTATGTTTATAGCAGGTCTTGGGGCTAATTTTGAGTTTGACTTGAAGAGGATTATTGCTTTATCTACTTTGAGTCAGTTGGGGTTAATGATTATGACTATTTCTATTGGTCTTTCTGGTTTAGCCTTTTTTCATTTATTAACGCATGCATTATTCAAGGCGTTATTGTTTATATGTGCTGGGGGTGTAATTCATTCTATAGGTGATTCTCAGGATATTCGTTTTATGGGTGGTTTATCTACTTATATGCCTTTCACTTCTTCTAGTTTAATAGTTTCTAATTTTGCTCTTTGTGGTATACCATTTTTGGCTGGGTTTTATTCCAGGGATTTTATTTTGGAAATGTTTTCTATGAGATATATGAATATGTTTGGTTTCTTTTTATTATTTATGTCTACAGGTTTGACGGTTTGTTATTCTTTCCGTTTATTTTATTTTGTTTTGTGTGGTGATTTTAATTTTGTTCCTTCTTATTCTATAGTTGAGACTAGATATAATATGATGGTTGGTATAATTGGTTTGTTGATTATGTCCATTTTTGGTGGAGGGTCTCTTATATGATTAATTTGTCCTACTCCTTCTGTAGTTTGTCTTCCTTATTATTTAAAGTTTCTTACTTTGTTTGTGGTGTTAATAGGTGGCTGGTTGGGTTATGAAGTAGCTGGTTTTGTTTTTGGTGATAGGTTGTTTTCTATTTGTTTGTATGGTCCATCTTCATTTGTTGGTTCTATATGGTTTATGCCTTTTTTTTCTACTTATGGTGTATCTTTTAGTCCTTTGGATGTTGGGTATAGTGCTACCAGGGTTTTTGATTCTGGTTGGATGGAATATTTTGGTGGTCAGGGGATATATTGAGTTCTTTTTAATTTAGGTAAGGTTAATCAGTGGTTTCAGTATAATAATTTGAAGGTATTTTTAGGATTTTTTGTTATGTGGATTATTATTTTAATATTTGTTCTTGTTTTTTACTTGAATAGCTTATTTAGAGCGCGACGCTGAAGATGTCGATGAGGTATTTGTTGCCTTTAAGTGTTATTTATAAAAGTTTTCTTTGTCTTTACAGTGAAAATGTAATGTTTGTTCTAAACTATATAAATGAATAGAAGTGTAAACGGATTTTAACCGCTATAGTGATAAGTTAGCAGCATTCACTTTTTCTGTCACTTCCTTAATTGGAATATATGTATTCAATTATATTATTAACAATAATATACCTCTTTTTGGTTTCAATTAAGATTTAAAGATTATGAAAGCGGGGATAAGGGATTTTATCTAAGATCAGGTCGAAACTGACTGCAATGTTTGCTTCTCGCTTTTTTGTGGTAAAAGTGAGGCTAACTACTCAAGTAGTGCCTTTTGAATGCAACTCAAATGTTATTGTTAACTATAGCCCCTTAATTTTTTCATTCTAAAGATCCTTGATTTCATTCATGGTATAGTCCAATGATTAGGATTAGTAGGAATATTGTTCTAATTATTATTCATGATTTTATATTTGATGTTATTATAGTAACTGGTATTGGTAATAGTAGTGCAATTTCTACATCAAAGATTATGAAGATTACTGCAATTAAGAAAAATCGTGATGAGAAAGGAAGCCGTGCAGAATTTTTTGGATCAAATCCACACTCGAACGGGGATCTTTTTTCTCGGTCTTCGTTAATTTTTTTTGAGATTAAGGTTGCTAATACTATAAGAGTTGCTGATAAGATTATAGTTACTACTGCTGTTGTTGTAATTATTATTATTATTTATCTTGTTTTCACAAATTTCTTGATTGGAAGTCAAGTATACTTTCTTGTATTAGATAAATATTTTATCTTCCTCATCAGTAGATTGAGATATATAAGAATAATCAAACTACGTCTACAAAATGTCAATATCATGCTGCTGCTTCAAATCCGAAGTGGTGATTTGATGAGAAGTGGAGTGTTGTGTGTCGTAGAAGACACGTAGTTAGGAAAGTTGTTCCGATGATTACGTGTAGTCCGTGGAATCCTGTTGCTACGAAAAATGTTGTGCCGTATGCTGAGTCTGCAATTGTGAATGGTGCTTCAAGGTATTCGTATGCTTGAAGTGCAGTGAAGTATAATCCTAGTAGGACTGTGAAGAATAGTCCTTGGGTTGCTTGAGTAGCATTATTTTCTAATAGTCCGTGGTGTGCTCAGGTTACGGTTACTCCTGATGCTAGTAAGATGGCGGTATTTAGTAGGGGGACTTGTAGTGGGTTGAATGGTTGGATTCCTACTGGTGGTCATGTTGATCCTAGCTCAATTGTTGGAGATAGTCTTGTATGGAAAAAAGCTCAAAAGAATGATACGAAGAATAAAACTTCTGATACAATGAATAAAATTATTCCTCAACGTAGGCCTTTTGTTACTATTTTTGTGTGTAGTCCTTGGTATGTTCCTTCTCGGGTGATATCTCGTCATCATTGGATTATAGTTAGTACAGTAATGATTGCTCCAATTCCTAATAATCTGTTATCGTATTGGTGGAATCATTTGATTAGGCCTATAAGAGTAACTATTGCTCCAATAGCTCCTGTAAGAGGTCATGGTCTTTTATTTACTATGTGGAATGGGTGGTTTTCGTGTATTGACATTAATTGACTTCTCTAGAATATAAGGTTCTTAGGATTGCAAATACATATGATTGAATAACTGCTACTGCCCCTTCTAGAATTAGTAAAAGGATTTGTGCGGTGATTAGTACGGTTAGTATTGAGTGTCTTATAGATGGTCCATTATTTCCTAAAAGGGTTAGTAATAAGTGTCCTGCAATTATATTTGCAGTTAAACGTACTGCTAATGTTCCTGGCCGGATTAGGTTACTGATTGTTTCAATGATGACCATAAATGGTATTAGTATGGTTGGTGTGCCTTGAGGTACTAGGTGTTCGAATATGTGATTGGTGTTTTTAATTCATCCGAATAGTATAAAACTTAATCATATTGGTAAGGCAAGTGTTAGTGTAAGTGTTAAGTGGCTTGTTCTGGTGAAGATGTATGGGAATAGTCCTAAGAAGTTATTTGTTAAAATTAAGAGGAATAGTGATGCTAGGATAAATGAGTTTCCTTTGTTTGCATTTCCTTTTCTTAGGATTGTTTTTATTTCTTGGTGTAGTTTATTTATTAAAAGTCTTACTATTATATTATTTCGTGATGGAATTAATCAGATTCTTGTTGGAATTAGGAGAATTCCGATAATTGTTCTTGTTCAGTTTAGTGATATGTTATTGATTTCTGTTGTTGGGTCAAAAATTGAGAATAAATTTCTTATCATTTTCAATTTGTTTTATTGATATGGATAAATTTCTTTGTTTTTTGTTGGCTGTTTGGTGATTGGGCGAAGTAGTTTATGATATTGAATATTAAGAATGTTATTAGAAATGTAATGTATAATAATGTTCACTCTATGGGTATTATTTGAGGTATAAAAGGATATCTTTGTGATTATTTCAGTTTGACATTCTGATGTTATATGGTTAACTAATCCTTTATCATCAGAGATATTTGCTATGATATCATTAGCTGGTTTAAGAGACCATTACTTGCTTTCAGTCATCTGATGATTCTCTTATCTTTGATACTCAGTTAATGAATTGGTTTGTTGATACTCTTTCAATTACGATTGGTATAAATCTGTGATTTGCTCCGCAAATTTCTGAACATTGTCCATATAGTAGACCTGGCCGGTTAATTGAAAATCTGATTTGGTTAAGCCGTCCTGGCGTGGCATCAGTTTTTACACCCAGTCTAGGTACTGTTCATGAGTGTAAAACATCTGCTGCTGTTACAATTAATCGAATCGGTGAATTTATTGGTAATACAATTCGATTATCTGTGTCTAGTAGTCGGAATGTGTTGATTGGTTGATCTTCTTGTTGAACTATATATGAATCGAATTCAATCTTTGTGAAGTCTGAGTATTCATAACTTCAGTATCATTGGTGTCCTACTGCTTTTAGGGTTATTGCTGGATTGTGGATTTCGTCTATTAAATATAAAAGTCGCAATGATGGGATGGCGATAAATACTAGGATGACGGCGGGTGCAATCGTTCATAAGGTTTCAATTATTTGTCCTTCTAAGATGAATCGTCTTGTTTGTTTGTTTTGGATAATTCTGATTATTGTGTAAAATACTGTTGTAATAATTATTAATATAATTATTAGTGCATGATCGTGGAAGAAGATTAATTGTTCTATAACTGGCGATGCTCTATCTTGTAGTGTTAAGTTTAATCATGTTGTCATTATTTCTAATGAAAGTTTAAACTTTATTTATGGAGCTTAAATCCAATGCACTTATCTGCCACGTTAGATTAATTATTTAGTTAAGGAAATAGTTGGTAGTTCTGAGTAACTGTGTTCTGCTGGTGGAAAGTTTTGTAGTCATTCTACCGAGTTTCTTGTATGTGTAGGGAATAAAATTAATCGGTTTGATGAGATTCTTTCTCATATAATAAATAGGAATATTATTACACTTACGAATGAAATTGTTGATCCTATTGATGAAATGATGTTTCATGTGGTGTATGCATCTGGGTAGTCTGAGTATCGTCGTGGTATTCCGGCTAGCCCTAAGAAGTGTTGCGGAAAGAATGTTAAGTTTACTCCGATAAATATAACGGCGAATTGAGCCTTTAATCATTTTGGGTTTATTGTAAGTCCAGTAAATAGCGGGTATCATTGTACAAACCCTCCTATAATTGCAAATACTGCTCCTATTGATAGCACATAGTGGAAGTGTGCTACTACATAGTAAGTGTCGTGTAATACGATGTCAATTGATGAGTTTGCTAGAACTACACCTGTGAGCCCTCCTATTGTGAATAGGAAAACAAATCCTAGAGCTCATAGGCAAGCTGCGCTATATGTTATTCGGGTTCCATATATTGTTGCAAGTCATCTGAAGATTTTAATTCCTGTTGGCACTGCAATAATTATTGTTGCTGATGTGAAGTATGCTCGTGTATCTACATCTATTCCTACTGTGAATATGTGGTGTGCTCATACTACAAATCCTAATAGTCCAATTGCTATTATAGCGAAAATTATTCCTAAGTTTCCAAAAGCTTCCTTTTTCCCACTTTCATGACAGATGATGTGAGAGATTATACCAAACCCTGGTAGAATTAAAATGTATACTTCAGGGTGTCCGAAGAATCAAAATAAATGTTGGTATAAAATTGGGTCCCCCCCTCCTGCTGGGTCGAAAAAGGATGTGTTTAGGTTGCGATCTGTTAATAGTATTGTAATTGCTCCTGCTAGTACTGGCAGGGATAATAATAAAAGTAGGGCGGTAAGGGCAATTGATCAAACAAATAGTGGGATTCGATCTGGTTTTATGCTTTTTGGTTTCATATTAATTGTTGTTGTAATGAAATTTACTGCTCCTAGGATGGATGATACTCCTGCTAAGTGTAGGGAGAAGATTGCTAAATCTACTGATGCTCCAGCGTGGGCGATTCCTCTTGCAAGAGGAGGGTAAACAGTTCATCCTGTTCCTACACCACTTTCTACCGTTCTACTAGTGAGTAATAAGGTTAATGAAGGGGGAAGTAGTCAAAATCTTATGTTGTTTATTCGTGGGAATGCTATGTCTGGTGCTCCTAGTATTAATGGTACCAATCAATTTCCAAAGCCTCCAATTATAATTGGTATAACTATGAAGAAGATTATAACAAAGGCGTGAGCTGTGACGATGACGTTATAGATTTGGTCATCTCCAATTAAGGATCCTGGTTGTCCTAGTTCTGTTCGAATAAGTATGCTTAAAGAGGTTCCGACCATTCCTGATCATGCTCCGAATACAAAATATAAGGTTCCAATATCTTTGTGATTAGTTGAGAAGAATCATCGGGTGAAAATTAGTGGGATGGCTGAGATTAATAAGTAGGCGATAGGCTGTAAATCTATTTAGGGGCATTTACGTTGCTCTTCCACTATAAGTTTATATTGAAAAGCCTTGTATTCATTTTGTGATTATAGAATGCAATTCTATAGGGGTGAGATTTAAAGATACTTACCAAGGCCTAAAGGAAGCCCTTTATTTATAGCTTTGAAGGTTATTAGTTTGCTTTTAACTTAAGGCCTTCTTTTAATTAATGTTGGTGATAACTGTGCAGATTATTATTCCCGTTAGGGATATTGTTGATAATGCTAGTGCTGTAATGTTTTTTGTTGGTTCATTTTTATGGGATTTAAAGTTTCACTTTGGTTCTGAATTTAAAATTATAAATCTTGAGTAAGAGATTTTTAAATAGTAGTATAAGGTAATTAGTGACGTTACTACTACAATTGTTGCTAGTGGGGCTATGTTGTTTGTGATTATGGCTTGGATAACAATTCATTTTGGTAGGAATCCTATGAATGGTGGTAATCCACCTAAGGATAATAGTGATGAGAATATTATGAATTTTATTAGTGTGGTTTCCTTATTTGTTATTATAGTTTGGTTAATAAAAGATGTTCTAGACAGTTTGATGGCCGATACTACAGTTAAAGTTAATGTTGAGTATACTGCAAAGTATACTATTCACAAGTTTTCTCCTGTGGTTAGTGCAATTAATATTCATCCAGTGTGATTGATAGATGAATAGGTAAGGATCTTTCGTATTGATGTTTGGTTTAATCCTCCAATAGATCCTACAATTGTTGATAATAAAATAATTCTTAATGAGAAGGTGTTGATTTCAATCAGGTATGATATCAATATCAATGGGGCTGCTTTTTGCACTGTTATTAATAGTGCACAGTTTTCTCATCTTAATCCCTCTATTACTCCTGGGAATCATCAGTGAAGGGGGGCTGCTCCACTTTTTAACAGGAGGGGGGTACAAATGATTGCTGATGTGTATGTGTTTCTTTCAAATGTGAATAAATCCTCTAATAATGTTTTTATTACTACTATGAAAAGCAATGTTGCTGATGCGAGTACTTGAACAATAAAGTATTTTAGTGAGGCTTCTGTATTGTATATATTTTTGACGTTAGATATTAAAGGGATGAATGATATTAGATTGATTTCTAAACCTATTCATGCTCCTAATCATGAATTGGAGGATACAGATACTAATATACCTCCTAATAAGGTAATTAGTAAGAGGATTTTGGTTGAGTTACTGGGCATCAGAGAAGAGAGTGATTGAACTCTATTTACGGGGTATGAACCCATTAGCTTGGGATTTAGCTTACTTTTCTGCATTGAAATTTATTATTACATCTTGGTGTATGGTGCACGGCGGCTTTTGATGCTTGATAGTAATAGTTTGATTCTGTTAGATGTAATGAAGGTAATTTTGTGTTACATATTTTATCCTATCACGATAATCCTTTAATCAGGCTCTTCATT